CATGGCACTTTGAATTCGATATAAGAAATTTTGTTTTCAAAACATTAGATTATGTATCGAGAGAGTAATATGAGAAAAAGGTATTTCCGATTTTATCTTATCTATCGGAAGTCCAGTTCAGCGTCACAAACTTTTTTTCACACCAGAGGTCTCTTAACAATATTTATAGGGCGAAAAAAAAACCATATTCTTTTTTCCTTAGTTTATTTGATCAAATAAAAAAGCAACTTTGGGATTGCTGAATCACAGACAAATCACAGACAAAAAAATATAATAAATATATAAAGCAACGGAGCCATCATAGTATTTTTAACTCCTCCGAAAGGAAGGGTGGTAAGTTGATCATTTACCGATCGGGGTCTGATCGATCCTATTTTTTCTTTCTTTGATGGAAGGTAAGGGTCAATTTTATTGTAGAGCCGTATGCAATGCATAAAAGATGCCCGTACGGTTGTTCGATTCTATCTTTTTTTTTTCTTGTTATTCTTTTATCTTCCCCTCATCATGCGAAATAGAGAAACCTTTTATTATCTTATATCATCAGGGTAATGATCCATCAACCCGCTGGTTATTTTTCTGAAGCACAAACGGGAGAATTCATCCTGGAAGCGGAAGAACTGCTGAAAATACGTGAAACCCTGACAAGGGTTTATGTACAAAGAACGGGCAAACCCTTATGGGTTGTATCCGAAGACATGGAAAGAGATGTTTTTATGTCAGCAACAGAAGCCCAAGCTTATGGAATTGTTGATCTTGTAGCGGTTGAATGACAATAGCCTGGATTTCGCGTCAATTCGTGATTTGAAATTACCCCTGCCGAGTTTAATATTCTATGACTTTTATTTACTATTCTATTGAATAAAAGTAATTCATAATCATCCGGTTAGGATCGATCTAAACCAGCCCATTATGTATATGATTCAACATGCCAACTATTAAACAACTTATTAGAAATACAAGACAGCCAATTAGAAATGTCACAAAATCCCCCGCGCTTCGGGGATGCCCTCAGCGTCGAGGAACATGTACTAGGGTGTATGTGCGACTCGTTCAGATCATGAACTAGAACAAAGGAAAGAGAACAATGTTCGAATATCAATGATCAAATAGGATAGAACGGAAAAACGAACTACATTTCCTATCTAAAAAAAAGAAAATGGATCATATCCCTTTTATTGTGTATGAAATTTATGGTTTCTATTGGTGTAAATCCACTCACCTCAATTCAAGATGAGAAGCAATTCTCCATTGGTAGCAAATGGTTATCCATTAAGCGGAGGAAATCTTAGTTAACATAGACCCCTCTTGCAAGAACGGACTAACAGGGTCAGCTACCCAGCCAACCTTCATAATTAAATACCGTTACTGTATAGGTAGAGCTCGTTGTGAAAGACCTATTACTGGATAATTCATGGGTAGAGCCGAAGAATGTGAACTATACAAGTTAGCAATAACATTGATAAAATGAAGTAAAGGCTCCGGTGTATAGAGAAGACCTCACCGTTTAAGAAGTAACCATAGAAACGATGGAATCCACTATTTCTTTATCATTGCTATTTTTTTTTTTTTTTATACCTAGTATAGTACAATTTCGTATTTCGAGGTGAAATACCTAGAAAAAATAAAAAATCGTGGTTGGGAAGGTTATAGTAGCCAAAGCCGTTGGAATTTTTAGTTTATACATTGGAAAAATCCGTTTTGTTATTAATATACTAGGAAAGGGCAAAAGAATAACTGAAAGAAAGGAAATCTATTAGTTATTCGTCAAAGTTTCATTTATTCAATGACCAGAATTAGACGGGGATATATCGCTCGGAGACGTAGAACAAAAATTCGTTTATTTGCATCAAGCTTTCGGGGGGCTCATTCAAGACTTACTCGAACTATTACTCAACAAAAAATAAGAGCTTTGGTTTCGGCTCATCGGGATAGGGGTAGGCAAAAAATAAATTTTCGTCGTTTGTGGATCACTCGAATAAATGCAGCAATTCGTGAAAGGGGGGTATGCCATAGTTATAGTAGATTAATAAACGATCTGTACAAGAGACAGTTGCTTCTTAATCGTAAAATACTTGCACAAATAGCTATATCAAATAGGAATTGTCTTTATATGATTTCCAATGAGATCATAAAAGAAGTAGATTGGAAGGAATCCACCGGTTAAACGGAGTTGCCCGGAGAATGAACTCCGGGAAGGTCGAATAAAAATGAATAGAATATGATAAAATATGAGAAAGTAGTTAAAATAAATATGAATCAACACGTTCAATAAAAAAATTTATTCTTCCCAGATTCTTTTTTTTTTTTTTTTTTTTTTCTTACGACACGAGAATGAAATCCGGATTCTTGGATTTTTCGAACAAAATATCAATCCGCGTTTGAGTTCGGATGGGAATTTTAATTCAAGTGAAGAAAGAGTAAGCCTATCTTTTTCTGGCTCTAAGACTAGGAGTTCTAGTGGTCGACTCGGTTCTTTCAAATTGTTTCTCATTATTAAGAA